CATTTTAGTCGATCTCAATTAATCTTTCGTTACTGCCCATAGGAGAAGTAATAGGTAGGGATGACAGGATTTGAACCCGTGACATTTTGTACCCAAAACAAACGCGCTACCAAGCTGCGCTACATCCCTTTTTAAAATTGTTGTACAGTGTCATTGTACAAAATACCTGTCTTGTTTTCCACATCTTTATTTTCTCCTCTATCTATATAGAACTTTCTTGTCATTTCTTGTTTTTGGTTTCATATAATAAAAGAATTATATACATCTGAAACCCAACCTAACATATAAAAAAGAATGAATATTTATCCGTAATGCTCAGGAAGAAGGGGTCATCTTTTTCTTTTTTAGTGACAGGAAAATCTCATCTATTGGTTCATTGTACATATCCATTTTTGTTAGGAAATCCGCGTAAAAATAAATAAAAATGATCTTGAACTACAGCATCTGACAATATATGTATTACAATAAAGAAGGAGGATTTTCAATGCGAGATCTAAAAACATATCTCTCCGTGGCACCTGTGTTAACTACTCTATGGTTTGGGTCTTTAGCGGGTCTATTGATAGAAATTAATCGTTTATTCCCAGATGCCCTGTCATTCCCCTTTTTTTAATTCTAGTTATTGATATGCGAAGAAATGAAGAAATATAATTCCACATGACGTAACTAAAACCTCGCCTCTCCCTTTCAATTCTTTAGAATAGTAAGGAAAGAGAAGGAAAAAGTGTATTGAACCTCATAAAAAATCCGGTAGATCCAAGATCGAATTTGGGAAAACAGAAATAAAATTCAAATGTGTATCCAGTCTAGGGCGGGCTCTACGAAATCATAGCATAGAAAGAAGATACTTAAATGAAATATTGGGATTTAGGATAGAAATAATTGATAGTTAGAAAGAAATTGTATTACTTAATTATTATTCTATTTTGTATTACTTAACTTAATATATACTATATTAATACATATTCTATTAATTAGATAATAAATTAATTAGATAAGATAATAAGAAGAATTACAATGAAATGCTTAGAAATGGAATTTCTAACTAGTAACTTCTATTGATTTTTTTCTTCTTCTTCGGTTCGGATCGAAAATATAAGACTTAAGTTAAGTCGATACAAAATCTAAAGGAGGTTCATGGCCAAGGGTAAAGATGTCAGAGTCAGAGTTATTTTGGAATGTACCAGTTGTGTCCGAAATAGTGTCAATAAGGAATCGCGGGGCATTTCTAGATATATTACTCAAAAGAATCGCCACAATACACCCAGTCGATTAGAATTGCAAAAATTTTGTCGCTATTGTCATAAGCATACGATTCATGGGGAAATCAAGAAATAGATCGAAGGGAACATCATGTGTTCGATCTTTCCAAAGAACAGGACAGGAAGAGTAAGAACTTAACATATATAATATACATAATATATACAAATCAAACCCGATTTTATGTAGATATTCTTTCATGTGTATAGATATATAGTATATGAATGAAATAATATATGAATCAAAGCCTATTTCGGTTGGATCCGAAATGAATAAATAAATTGAACTTTAGAGATAAGGAATAAACCATGGATAAATCCAAGCAACCTTTTCGTAAATACAAGCGATCTTTTCGTAGGCGTTTGCCCCCAATTGGATCGGGGGATCGAATCGATTATAGAAACATGAGTTTAATTAGTCGATTTATTAGTGAACAAGGAAAAATATTATCTAGACGAGTGAATAGATTGACCTTGAAACAACAACGATTAATTACTATTGCTATAAAACAAGCTCGTATTTTATCTTTGTTACCTTTTCTTAATAATGAGAAACAATTTGAGAGAGCTGAGTCGATCCCAAGAACTACTGGTCCTAGAACCAGAAATAAATAGGCATACTCCTCAATTGACTCAAAAATCCAATTGGAACTCAAGCTCAGATTGATGTTTTGTTCGAAAAGGCCTAGAATCCTGATTTGATTCTTGTGTTATAATATAAGAAACAAAAATGGGGGAGAAGAAGAAATATTTTTTTTTATTGAAACATGTTCGTTCATTTCTACTACTTATCTTAATTTATTTTTATTCTATATCTTCCCGGAGTTCATTCTCCGGGGAATTCCCTTTCAATCATTCCTGTATATTACTTTTGAATCTCCTTTATTTGATAATTTTATTGGAAATCATGTAAAGACAATTCTTATTTGATATAGCTATTTGCGCAAGTATTTTACGATTAAGAAGCAATTGCTTCTTGTACAGATTGTGTATTAATATACTATAACTATAGAATACCTTATTCTCACGAGTTACTGCGTTTATCCGAGTGATCCACAAACGACGAAAATCCCTCTTTTGTCTGCCTCTATCTCGATGAGAGGAAACCAAAGCTCTCATTTTCTGTTGAGTAATCGTTCGAGTAAGTCTTGAATGAGCCCCTCTAAAGGTTGATGCAAATAAACGAATTTTTGTTCGACGTCTCCGAGCTGTATATCCTCGTTTAACTCTGGTCATTGAATCAGATTAAAGCTTAATGAATAACTAATTGATTTCTCTTCTTTCAGTCATCCTTTTCCCCTTCCCCGGTCGATTAATAACAAAACGGATTATTCCGATATATAAAATATCAATTCCAATGGCTTTTGCTACTATGACCTTCCCAACCACGATTTTGTATTCTATTCCTTCCAGTTATTTCACTGGAAATAAGAAATTAGAACGATACTAAATAAAAAAAAATATAGTGGGTTCCATCGTTTCTATGGTTACCTCTTAAACGGTGAGGTCCTCTCTATACACCGGAGCCTCTTCTTTCATTTAATCAAATGTTATTGTTAACTTGTATAGTTCACACTCTTTGGCTCTACCTATCTACAGTAATAGCTCTTTTCACAAAAAGAGTTATCCATACAGTGACGGCATTTAATTATGAAAGTTGGCTAGGTAGCTGACCCTGTTAGTCCGTTCTTTCAAGAAAAGGAGCATAACCTTTTTGCTTCTTATGATACCATTTCCCCCGCTTAATGGATAACCATTTGCTACCAATGGGGAATTGCTTCTTATTTCAAATCTAGATGATTGGATTTGCACCAATGGAAACCATAAATTCCATATACAATATGGGTATATGATAGATCTTCTCTATCTATCCTATTCATTGGTACCGGTCATTGATACTGAAAAAATTGTCTCATTTGTTCGAACTTATGATCTGAACGAGTCGCACATACACCCTAGTACATGTTCCTCGACGCTGAGGACATCCTCTAAGAGCGGGAGATTTTGTAACATTTCTTATTGGCTGTCTTGTGTTTCTAATAAGTTGTTTAATAGTTGGCATGTCGTATGTATATATATGTATATATAAAATAAAATGGGTTGGTTTAGATCGATCTTAACCTGATGATTGATCATCATGAATTATTTCTATTCAATATCAAATCACAGAAAATTTTAATTATGGTTTGAAATAAAATGGATTTATACGAAATCCCCAGTATTTTCATTTTCGACCGCTACAAGATCAACAATGCCATGAGCTTGGGCTTCTGTTGCTGACATAAAAACATCCCTTTCCATATCCTCGGATACAACCCATAAAGGGTTGCCCGTTCTTTGTACATAAACCTTTGTTAGGGTTTCGCGAAGTTTCAGTAGTTCTTCCGCTTCCAGGATAAATTCCCCTGCTTGTGCCTCATAAAAAGAACTAGCAGGTTGGTGAATCATAACCCTGATGATATTGATATAACATCATGAACGGTTCTTCTATCTCGCATGATTGGGCTAAACTAAAGTAGGGGATAAAAAAATAACAAGAAAAAAAAATCAAATAGAATTGAATAACCGTACAGGCATCTTTTGTTCATTGCATACGGCTCCGCAATGGAATTGACTTTTTCTTCTCTTCTATTCTATCGAAGAAAGAAATAGAATCCATCTAATCCAGATCGTTGAATGATCCATTTACCACCCTTCCTTTCATAGAAGTAAAAAAGAATACTATGATGGTTCTGTTACTTTATATATTTATCTTGTCTGTGATTTAGCAATCCCAAAGTTTCTTTTTGATACGATCAAATAAGTAAAAAATGATCTTTTTTTTTTTCATTTTCGTACTCTTTCTTTCATAGCATAAGTATCAGAAAGAGACTTCTGGTGTGGAAGAAAAATGGTTTGTGACGCTGAAATGTACTCCCGACACATAAGATCAAATCGGAAATAACCTTTATTTCATACTACTATCTCGATACAAAATCTCATGTTATGAAAAAACAATAATGGTTTGTTCATATCGAACCCGAAGTGCCATGCTATTATTACTTATAATTTTCTTTTATAATCAATGTGGCGAAGGCATAGTCTTCTTTTTTTTTTTTTCAATCAAATAAAAACTCATTGGCGCCAAGCGTGAGGGAATGCTAGACGTTTGGTAATTTCTCCTCCGACCAGAATAAAAGATCCCATTGACGCGGCTAATCCCATGCATATCGTATGCACATTAGGTGACACAAATTGCATAGTATCATAAATGGCTATTCCTGGTATTACCCATCCGCCGGGAGAGTTTATAAACAAATAAAGATCCCTAGTACCATCTTCTATACTGAGATATACCATGAGACCAACAAGTTGATTCGAGATCTCGCTATCAACCTCTTGGCCTAAAAAAAGTAATCTTTCTCGATAAAGTCGGTTGATTAGGACAAAATTGCATCCCTTAGGAACCGTACGTGCACCTTTGGATACATACGGTTCAAAAAAAATTGCGAAAAAGAAAAAAAAGAATCAATGTGTTGATTCCAGTTTTATTTCTTTTTTTTTTTTATGTAACAGGTTTTCTTAATGAAAGGTCTTCTATTAAAAAAAACGAGATGAGTTTAGGCTCCCTTCCCTCTAAAAAAAAAAAAAGAGATTACTGAACTTATTAAACTAACCTATCATTGATGTATTGTTTCATCGATATTAAAATCACGATGTCATTGTCTTGTTCCTGAATGGGCCCTTTCAATTCTTTTAGGTTCATGGTCTACCCCGGGAAAAGATCTGTCCGAATTCTATTTGCACATATAGGACAAATGGTCTCAGTACCATTTTTTTGTTATGACTTCTTTTTTTTTGTTAATTTTGTGTCTTGCTTTCCCAAAACTATTTGATGTATTCATCATACTATTCCGTTGGTCGGCAATTTGGGATCACTACTATCACTACTATAGTAATAGTAGGTATAAAGTAATAGTAGGTATAAGAATCATTTATGATACAAGTGGTAATCATACATATATTATATTAACAATTTGTTATCGATTTGGTATTTTCTGAACGGAGCCTGGATACTTTATTTTATCAGTCCAAGTAAACCATAAATTCTTCTAAATTGATAATATTGATCCCCAATATAAAATAAATTGATCTAATTGCACTTCACGCTCCGAATGATTGATTGATGCCTCACTCAATACAATATCTCTTGGGCGAAACAGAGGATATCTCGATCAGGGGAGAGAACGGGTAAATCCCATATGACCCAATATGTCTGACAAGTCGCACTATACGTCAACCCAAACCGCATCTTCCTCTCCAGGACTCCGAAAAGGTACTTTTGGAACACCAATGGGCATTAAATTAAATAAAAAAATTTAGTACTATACTTCACTTTAATATGGAAACGTAACAATCAATGGTTTATTGTCTTCATCCCTTTTTTCTCTTTATTCTATTTGATACATAGATTGGAAAGTTTATAGAGTAAGACAGAATGAATAAAGAAAAAATTGGAACGAAGAAATCGATCGTTCGAATGATAAACAAGTATCTATCCATTCGTTCCCCAAAAATGGGACCAATCCTCCCATTGCGTATTGGTACTTATCGGGTATAGAATAGATCTGCTTCTCTTTGTTCTTACGAACAAAATTGTTCCGTTATTTTCACGTTATTTTCAATGGAATGGAATAAATATTAATCCTTTCTGATACGGAATCTACTGAAAAGGTTAGGTACATGGTTAGTATATATAGTCTTTTCCAATGCGATAAAATAAAGTGGCATAGTGTCTATTTTTCTTTGATAAAGAGGTATTTCCATGGGTTTACCTTGGTATCGTGTTCATACTGTCGTATTGAATGATCCCGGTCGATTGCTTTCTGTTCATATAATGCATACAGCTCTAGTTTCTGGTTGGGCTGGTTCGATGGCTTTATATGAATTAGCGGTTTTTGATCCCTCTGATCCCGTTCTTGATCCGATGTGGAGACAAGGTATGTTCGTTATACCCTTCATGACTCGTTTAGGAATAACCAATTCGTGGGGCGGTTGGAGTATTTCAGGAGGAACTATAACAAATCCGGGTATTTGGAGTTATGAAGGTGTGGCAGGGGCACACATAGTGTTTTCCGGTTTGTGCTTCTTGGCAGCTATCTGGCATTGGGTATATTGGGACCTAGAAATATTCTGTGATGAACGTACGGGAAAACCTTCTTTGGATTTGCCCAAGATCTTTGGAATTCATTTATTTCTCTCAGGGGTAGCTTGCTTTGGCTTTGGCGCATTTCATGTAACAGGTTTGTATGGTCCTGGAATATGGGTGTCCGATCCTTATGGACTAACTGGAAAAGTACAATCTGTAAATCCAGCGTGGGGCGCGGAAGGTTTTGATCCTTTTGTTCCGGGAGGAATAGCCTCTCATCATATTGCAGCGGGTACATTGGGCATATTAGCAGGTCTATTCCATCTTAGTGTTCGTCCGCCTCAACGTCTATACAAAGGATTACGTATGGGCAATATTGAAACTGTACTTTCCAGTAGTATCGCTGCTGTTTTTTTTGCAGCTTTTGTTGTTGCTGGAACTATGTGGTATGGTTCAGCAACTACCCCAATCGAATTATTTGGTCCTACTCGTTATCAGTGGGATCAGGGATACTTTCAGCAAGAAATATATCGAAGAGTTAGTGCCGGGCTAGCCGAAAATCTTAGTTTATCGGAAGCTTGGTCTAAAATTCCCGAAAAATTAGCTTTTTATGATTATATTGGTAATAATCCGGCAAAGGGGGGATTATTCAGAGCAGGCTCAATGGACAATGGGGATGGAATTGCTGTTGGATGGTTAGGACACCCCGTCTTTAGAGATAAAGAAGGGCGCGAGCTTTTTGTACGTCGTATGCCTACTTTTTTTGAAACATTTCCGGTAGTTTTGGTAGATGAAGACGGAATTGTGAGAGCTGATGTTCCTTTTAGAAGGGCAGAATCAAAGTATAGTGTTGAACAAGTAGGTGTTACTGTTGAGTTCTATGGTGGCGAACTTAATGGAGTAAGTTATTCTGATCCTGCTACTGTGAAAAAATATGCTAGACGTGCCCAATTAGGTGAAATTTTTGAATTAGATCGGGCTACTTTGAAATCCGATGGTGTTTTTCGTAGCAGTCCAAGGGGTTGGTTCACTTTTGGGCATGCTACGTTTGCTTTGCTCTTCTTTTTCGGACACATTTGGCATGGCGCTAGAACCTTGTTCAGAGATGTTTTTGCTGGTATTGATCCAGATTTGGATGCTCAAGTGGAATTTGGAGCATTCCAAAAACTTGGAGATCCAACTACAAGGAGACAAGTAGTCTGATACGACATTGTTGTGGTATCTTTCGCCTCTATTTTTTTTTTATTTGACATTGGGTATCAGAGAAATCTTGACTTGAATCACCATCTTTTCTTTGACTTTTTTTCTTTCTTTATATGATATGGTAAATGATCCCAAATGAATAGGTGTGGAAGCTATAATTGTAAACCACGATCGAATCCATGGAAGCATTGGTTTATACATTCCTTTTAGTCTCGACTTTAGGGATAATTTTTTTCGCTATCTTTTTTCGAGAACCACCTAAGGTTCCGACTAAAAAAATGAAATAACCTTTCGAAATAATTTAATTGAAGTAATGAGCCTCCCATATTGGGAGGCTCATTACTTCAACTAGTCCCCGTGTTCTTCGAATGGATCTCTTAGTTGTTGAGAGGGTTGCCCAAAAGCGGTATATAAGGCGTACCCAGTAAAGCTTACAAGTAAACCAGATATGGAGATGGCGACTAGGGTTGCTGTTTCCATTTTTAGATAATTTCAAGATCACAATGGATCTACGATAAGATCGTTTATTTACAACTACAACGGAATAGTATACAAAGTCAACAGATCTCAACCAATCATTAAATAGGATTTATGGCTACACAAACCGTTGAGGATAGCTCTAGATCTGGGCCAAGACGAACTACTGTAGGGGATTTATTGAAACCATTGAATTCGGAATATGGTAAAGTAGCTCCGGGATGGGGGACTACACCACTTATGGGGGTCGCAATGGCTCTATTTGCGATATTCCTATCTATTATTTTGGAAATTTATAATTCTTCCGTTTTACTGGATGGAATTTCAATGAGTTAGGTTTATAAGAACTATGAAGTCCTAGTCTTTCAATCAAAGAAAAAATTACTTTAGACTTGGATTTCTAGACCATTCTATTCTGGTAGTTCGACCGTGGAATTTATTTGTTTCGGTATTTCCGGAATATGAGTGTGTGACTTGTTATAATTGATCCTATTGATAATACATAGAATGGACCTGTTATCTCTATCAAGATGATTCTACCTCGTCGGATATTTATTCTAGTATCTGGAGCACGGAATATATAGAATAGATCAAGAAAAGAAATATTTGAACTATGATTCATACCTACTATTTATTCAGACCTCGCAACCGGACTCAAAAAAATTCAAATAGGTATTTCCTAAATCAAACGAATTTTATTCCTTCAGATTTATTTTGACCGAAGGATAACTCTTTCTCTAGATTTTGTTGAGTCATTACATCCATTCATTCAATAAGTGATCATCAAAGGTTCTTACTCAGAGAACCTTTGAGTTTAGCTTGAGGCTAAATCATCGTGGTTCTAGTATGAATCTGAGGTTTCAATTGATTCATAGGGTCTCAACAAGAGAATTCCTATCAATAGTAAAACAAGAGTAAATCCGCAGTACGCACAAAAAAAAAACAATAAATCAAATAACAAATAAAAAATAGGGAAGAGAAGATTCAAGAGGCCTGTAACGATCAACATAAAGAAAGACAGATGAGCCAACTTGATATTTTTTGGCATTATCATCACAAAGAAGAGATTCCGGATTTTTGTTACTTCGTATCTTCGAGGCAAATCGAATCAAGTGGTTAATGAAGTTTTTAACTTTCTATTATATATCCGTTGAAATCAGTATTTGTGTGTTTTCGCTTGAGCCGTACGAGATGAAATTCTCATATACGGTTCTCAGAGGGGGAGTTCCATTGGGTTACCTATCTCAATAAAGTATATGATTGGTTTGAGGAACGTCTTGAGATTCAGGCGATTGCAGATGATATAACTAGTAAATATGTTCCTCCTCATGTCAACATATTTTATTGTTTAGGGGGGATCACACTTACTTGTTTTCTAGTACAAGTAGCTACGGGTTTTGCTATGACTTTTTACTATCGTCCAACCGTTACAGAGGCTTTTTCCTCTGTTCAATACATCATGACTGAGGCCAACTTTGGTTGGTTAATCCGATCAGTTCATCGATGGTCAGCAAGTATGATGGTTCTCATGATGATCCTGCACGTATTTCGTGTGTATCTCACAGGTGGATTTAAAAAACCTCGCGAATTAACTTGGGTTACGGGTGTGGTTTTGGCTGTATTGACTGCATCTTTTGGTGTAACTGGTTATTCCTTACCTCGGGACCAAATTGGTTATTGGGCAGTAAAAATCGTGACAGGCGTACCTGAAGCTATTCCTGTAATAGGATCGCCTTTAGTAGAGTTATTACGTGGAAGTGCTAGTGTGGGCCAATCCACTTTAACTCGTTTTTATAGTTTACACACTTTTGTATTGCCTCTCCTTACTGCCGTATTTATGTTAATGCACTTTCCAATGATACGTAAGCAAGGTATTTCCGGTCCTTTATAGAGAAGACATATCATAGATATTTGTAATTGATCATATATCGGG